GATCTTTCACATATCTATATTTCTTTTTTATGAAGAGACTATTATTTAGAGAAAAAGTAGATAATGAATAAGAAATAATAATTCGTTTTGAACAATAGATGTCTTTCACATCCAACTATAACAATGAGTAACTTCTTCATTTTTAAATGGCAGTTCCAAAAAAACGTACTTCTATATCAAAAAAGCGTATTCGTAAGAATATTTGGAAAAGGAAAGGATATTGGGCGGCGTTAAAAGCTTTGTCATTAGGCAAATCTCTTTCTACTGGGAATTCAAAAAGTTTTTTTGTACGACAAACAAGTAAGTCCTAAAATATTGGAATAATCGGAATGGATTTTACTCGCAAAATTGGCTCAGTAATTTGTTAATATAAAATTCACAATCGGCAGTCCCTATTCTAATCAATATGAAATAGATCAGGTTTCAATCTTAATCTTCTAAAATGTCTAAAAGAATAATTCTTCTGTTTTCTCAATTCTAAAAAAAAGAATAAATAAAAAAATACAAGATTTTTTATTTATTTTTCGTATATTTTCACTCACATTGTGGTGGTGGGGAGTCTTATTTTCCCCATCGACCTTTACAATAATGAAAAATTTTTATCTTTCTCGAGAAGGGCAGATATAATATTTTTGGTTAAAATTAATGAATTGTTGAAACTAATTGATTCCATGTTAAAAAATTTTTCTTTTTGATAGCTTTCTGACTTCTTAATTTATCCTTCTTAATTTATCGGAATTACTATAAGGATTTCCGATATATCTCCAATTTTCAGCCCACTCAATAAAAGAACTTAATTGTTGAGATATTATGTACAAATAAGGTGTCAATTTGGAGTAATTCAAAATAGGCATATTTTGGATTCATTGATAAAATTTATTTTTTGTTTCAAATTTATGAAATCAGATAAACGAGAAATAATTAAGCATCAATATGAAAACATTTTTTTATTCTATGGAAAGAATTCTCTAGTTGCAAAAGTTGGATTTTAGACTAGGATAAACTACGTCAAAGCCCTAAGATAAATAAACCGGGCACCCTAAGAAACTAATGAACCTTGAAATTTACTTTTGAACTCATTTTTTTTATCAATTTTCATCTTTACTAAAAAACTTATTTGATTGAATTGACTTGTTCAATCTCGACGATTGAATATAAATAGGCTATTATGAGTTCGAGCAAGCCGCTATGGTGAAATCGGTAGACACGCTGCTCTTAGGAAGCAGTGCTAGAGCATCTCGGTTCGAGTCCGAGTGGCGGCATGCCATCTTATAAAAGAGATCCAATAGATCCTATAATAAAAATAAATTAAATTCCCGATTTATATTTCTTAATTAAATTAATTTAGGGGATTCCCTCCCTTTTTTTCATTTTTATGATATTTTCAACTTTAGAGCATATATTAACTCATATTTCTTTTTCGATTGTTTCAATTGTAATTACAATTCATTTGATAACCTTATTGGGCAATGAAATCATAAAACCATATGATTCGTCAGAAAAGGGGATGATAGCTGCTTTTTTATGTCTAACAGGATTATTAATCACTCGTTGGATTTATTCGGGCCATTTCCCACTAAGTGATTTATATGAATCATTAATCTTTCTTTCATGGAGTTTTTCCCTTATTCATATAGTCCCTTATTTTAAAATAAGAAAAAATTATTTAACCACAATAACTGCCTCAAGTACTATTTTTACGCAAGGCTTTGCTACTTCGGGTCTTTTAACTGAAATACATAAACCCACAATATTAGTACCCGCTCTACAATCGGAGTGGTTAATAATGCACGTAAGTATGATGATATTGAGCTATGCGGCTCTTCTTTGTGGATCATTATTATCAGTAGCACTTCTAGTCATTACATTTAGAAATATTTTTTATAGTTATAAAAGTAATAATTTATTACAATTAAATCATTCATTTTCATTTGGTGAAATCCAATACAAGAATGAAAGAAACAATATTTTTAAAAAAACTTCTTTTTTTTCTGCTAAGAATTATTACAAGGCCCAATTGATTCAACAATTAGATTATTGGAGTTATCGTGTGATTAGCCTAGGATTTATCTTTTTAACCATAGGTATTCTTTCAGGAGCAGTATGGGCTAATGAAGCATGGGGATCATATTGGAGTTGGGATCCAAAGGAAACTTGGGCCTTTATTACTTGGATCGTATTCGCAATTTATTTGCATACTCGAACAAATAAAAATTTGCAGGGGGCAAATTCCGCAATTGTGGCGACTCTAGGCTTTCTTATAATTTGGATATGCTATTTTGGGATCAATCTATTAGGAATAGGACTACATAGTTATGGTTCATTTACATTAACCTCTAGTTAAATTCAAGAAAAGTTCTTACGAATACAAACAGAGTGGAATACGGTGTGTATAAAAACCTTTGTGTCAATCGCCGAGAACCATGTGAATCAAGGAGTGTAGTGATTCACGCGGTTCTCGCGAAGGCCAAGTATATTGGGTTCAAATTCATATTTTGTT